CTGCTTACTATACCAGCAGATGTAGCATTATAAACTGTATTGTTACTCTTGCTACCATCAGGATAAATCTGACCCCTTCCCCTGTTCCCACCTACATATATGGGATATTTTAAGAAGTGAACGTCTTTTTTCGTAGCAGGGTCGGGGGAAAGAATAGGAAATACGATTTCACTATATTTCTGACCGGGAACAGGACCTATCACAAGAATATTTCTTTTATTAGGACGATAAAACTGAAAAGAAAGATTGCCCATCTTTTCTTTCATTTCGGGAGAAATACGATCGGGGGGGGCTAATTCGAATCCCTCAGGTAAAATAAGAACAGCTCCTACATTCAAAGCTCCCTTTTTACCATTAGCAAGAACTTGTTTAAGTTGCATATCATAAGGAATTCGAACAACTGCTTCAAATACAGTATCAGGAAGCACAGCTTGCGGAACTTCAATATCCACGGGCTTATTAGCTAAATGGCAATTGGCACATACAATTCGCCCAGTTGCTTCTCGTGGATTTTCATAACCCTGCTGCGCAAAAATGGGATATGCATTTGAAATAGATGCTCGAGTTATTGCATATATCATGATCGATACATAAATGGATCGAGTCATCTGTTCTTTTACCCAAGAAAAAGTCTTTCTATTTTGCATGGTCCAATCATTGATCCCCGGAATTTCTACAATAAATTGGATAGGTAACTAGTAGAATTCCCTATCCACAAGTTTGCCATTGTATTGATTGTACTGAAAGAATTGTACTGGTGGAATATAGTATGAATACCTTGAATTGAAAAGGTAGAAGTATAAAGAATAAGTAAGATGAAAAATGATTTATTTATACATGAAGAAAGATTCTGATTTGATTGATATCAAAAGATCTAATGAATTATTCATTCATTGAATGATAAATTACTACAAGCGAAGGAGATACACGATTTAAAAAATGGAAGATCCAATATTTCACAATTGTATCTAGAATCACTGGAAAAGTGGAAACAAGACCAGATATAATCTGATCATTCTGAGCCAATCCAAAATCGTTGTAGATCGAACCAATCATTAGTTCCCAACCATGGGTCGAGTGAAATCCGATCCATAAATCAGTAACTAAAAGAATCGAAAAAGCTTTGATTGTATCACTTAAGTTATAGAGAAATTCCTGAATCCAAGAATTTAGAATGAAAAGTTCTTCATTACCCAGAAAAAAATAACCACTTAGAATAGCGAAACAGATTAGATTTGTAGAGAAATGCAAAATGATATGGAAATGAGATTCATTGTGTCTTTGGACCAATTGTATTGTTTCCTTGTGCATTCCTATACGAAGCCTTTGCATATGTGTCTCCGAGTACTCCTTTATCATCTCGTCCAACAGGAATAGTTCTTCTAATTCCATAAATTTTTCTAGAACATTTTTCTCTTGAATATCATTCAAAAGGATTTCGGATTGCCTGGTATTCCACCAATTAAGAACCCAAGTTTCTAGACATTTCTTAAATGAGAGAGAAACCCACCAGGGCAAAAAGAGTATAGACACAAGATATGGGAGGGAAGCCAATGCTTTCTTTTTTTTCATTCTGTTTCCGTGATGTGAATTGTTAATGAACCTGTTTCATTCGTCGATTCTATCTGAGATTTCTATGAAGCACGAATTATAGAAAAAGAGCCTATAACTCTAACAAGAACAAGGTATCGAACCTATGGTTCTTTTCCTATTTTTGTTTTTGTGTAAGAATTGAGTCTTTGGATCTAGAATAGAACATAGAAGAAGGGCCCTTTTCGAATGAAAAAAAAAAAAAGAAGTAAATATTCTTTCCATATTCCAGGGATCTCAATTAGGCAAATTGTAACCAATTTCCTCTTCATTTCTTCCTTTCGATGAAGACTCGAAAACCCATTTGAACTAACGAATATAATTTGGCTTTAAAGACGAAACCTACCGGATCCTTTAATTCTTTTCTTTCTATTTCGAAAGATTTCACTGTCTAACCGCAGCGCGGGGATAGGGTATCAATTCAAAGGCCTAAAAAGAGGAATTCTGTTTTACGAAAAGAAAAGAAATGTTAGGATATTTTATGAATCTATACTTATTAGACTCTTTTCTTTTTACTAGTATAAAGAATGAAGCTGGACGCCATGTGTATACAAAATAGTTTTTGTTTATAAATAGTTTCTATTCTCCTTAATCTATTTTCTTTCATTAGTTCTATTATATTTTATATTTTCTTAGTCCATATACGTCCTCCTGCTTTTGAGATGTATTTAGTTCCTTCTCTCATGCTGAGATTTCTTCTTCAGTTCATTTCAAAATACTTCAATGGGTACGCGCAAGAAATAGGCCAATTCGGCAGCTTTTTGTTCAATTTCTCGTGGAGTCAAATTCTCATCAGTACGGGTCAAGGGAATGGCTCCTTGGCCCCTGATTTCCATATAAAGGACACGGCGAGGAAAAAGACCCTCTCTCACCTCCATTCTGATTGATTGGATATCTTTCAGAAAGAAACGAAGGAAGATACGACGATTTCTTCCAGGAAATCCCCAACGAAAAAGGGACATTATCCCTTCTTTTCTATCAAATCGGTCATAACCACTACCTACATTCCATGAAATTGTGCACCACAAATAAGAACTAATGAATAGACCTGCAATCCCATAGAAAGACATCACGATCCCTTGTGGGAAAAAAAGAATTTGCTGAGACGGAAATACGGATATCAGATTTTTACCAAGATAACTGGAAGTTCCAACCACTAAGAATCCTAATGAACCTAAAAAAAGGATACAGGCCCAGCAAAAATTACTTGTTTTTCGAGACCCCGTTATAAGTTCTATCCATATATGTTCTGATCGCCAGTTCATACTATACTAGATCCAGTTGCATTCGATTGGAATTGAGAGAATAACTCAAATGGATTTGACTCGATTTTTATTGCTTGATCCCGAAGTAACTTTAATCAACTAGCAGCATTCCGACGGGAACCTTTAGGAATAATTGGTTAGATACATTGAGTTTCTATTTCAAATATTTTTCAAAAAAGATTTTCTGATGATCATTTTGAATTGAATCATTTAATTGATTAAGCTATAATCGCATATACACGCATTAATGCGTATATTATGCATCGGCATACATAAAAAAACAACTATTTGTGAAAGGCCACATATCATATATCCTACCATATTACATTAAAAGAGTATCTGTATGATGATCCAGTGTTGAAAGAGATTGATGAGATTTGGTCCCATCGTATTTAAACAATCTTATTTCTTTGGACATAAAGAGATAAAGAAGCCATTGCGATTGCCGGAAAGACTAGGCCCACTAAAGGAACAAAAATAGAGGGAAAGTTCAAATCTATCATAGAATGGGTACCTCGATTTCATATTTGTACCTATTATAATTCTAAATTATAATTATAAAGATATCTTATGATAAGTCTATCTATTAGAAAGAATATTAAGATAATCTTAATATGAAGTATTTCAGAATAAATAACGAATGTAGAACTAAATGAAGTGTACCTATTCCTCTTTCTACACGAATATGTATGAGAATCCGCTTTCAGAAATTGGATTCTTCTTCTCCCATCCTTATCTTCATCGTCTTTCTATCTTTCCTTTCAAAACAAAAAAGGTGTTTTGAAAGGAAAGATAGAAAAGAGTTTCTTATGAGTTCCCGACTTTAACCAATCTTATTCAACAAAAAGGGATTCCTAGTGAAAAACGGGGGTTCTCGCTAAATAGAAAGAACTTCTATATTCTTCTTATTTGTTATTTGAATATTTCTATTTTCTTTGAGATTTCTTCTTTCTTTTTATTTCATATTTTATTTTTCTTTCCCGGATTTCTCGGAAGGAGAAATAAATTCTTTTTTATCTTGTCGATAGAGGGATGCTTATTCCTAATCAGGAAGAGAGGTAGAATAAAAAAAGGATCCGGGGCAAAAAGTCATTATCCAAAACTTTTGACTCTTACTACACTTATAACTGATGTACCCAAAGAAAACACCATCTTCTTAGTTTTGTTTTTTTCATTAGAATGAACTAAATGCTTATTCGCTACAAAGAAAAATAACTGAAGCTAGTGCTATACTTCCATTTGAAAATGAAGAATTTCAATCTTTTTTAAAATCTTTTTTTAATCTTGATTCAAGGGAAGGAAACCATGTAGCTGAAATAACTCATTCAGAACACCTTTTAAAGGATTACGTGGTACAATTGGGTCAAATAAGCCCTTAAGGAATAAATACTCAGCCGCTTGTGAACCGTCGGGTACTGTCTTTTTCAATGTTTGTTCAATTACTCTTTTACCCGCAAAAGCAATGTAGGCATTAGGTTCAGCAATAATGATATCTCCCAACATACCAAAACTTGCTGTAACTCCGCCAGTTGTAGGAGATGTAAGGATTGATACATAGAATAACTTTTTCTTTGATTGATAATCATATGAAGCAGAAGATATTTTAGCCATTTGCATCAAGCTCAAACTCCCTTCTTGCATGCGTGCTCCTCCAGAAGCACACACAATAATGACAGGTAGAGATCGATTAGTAGCATACTCGATCAAACGGGTGATTTTCTCACCTACTACAGATCCCATACTACCTCCCATAAACTGAAAATCCATAACTCCAATTGCTATGGGAATACTATTTAATTGACCTACGCCCGTTTGAACAGCTTCAGTTAAACCCGTTTTTCTTTGATAAAAAGAGATGCGATCTATATAAGGTTCCTCCTCTGAATGAAATTCTATGGGGTCCATAGAGACCATATCTTCATCCATAGGCTCCCAAGTGCCAGGATCAATAAAGAGTTCAATTCTATCTGAACTACTCATTTTCAAATGATATCCGCAGTGTTCACAAATATTCATTTTTGAACTAAAAGATTTTTTATAATTTAATCCATAACAATTCTCACATTGAACCCATAACTGCTTGTATTTTGTATTTCTATCTAAATCATTAGATCTTTCTCTTATATTGAAAGAACTGCTACTAGT